ATTGTTATAGTTCAAATTTAAAAAGATTAATTTTGATACTGATACTAATTAATCATAAATAAATTGGATTGATTTTGTTATGCCATTAAAGAAACACAACAATTTGAGATAGAAATTAATTGAAGAACCCTTCAATAATTCATTCAGAGTAATATAGTTAATGGTTCCAATTTTCCCTGAATTGTAACCGGAAATTTCTTTTTTCTCTTTTCAATAGAATAGACAGACAAGAGGAGTTTTTAAACAGTGTATGTTTTAAGATATAATCAATCAAAGAGAAAATCTAAAAACAAACCGGTTGCAATAAAAAAAAAAAAAAAAAGAAAGAATTCAAAATCAAATTTGGATAGATACCATTTTTATCCATTTTGGATCAATCGGATTTGGCGACATGGCCAAGTGGTAAGGCGGGGGACTGCAAATCCTTTATCCCCAGTTCAAATCTGGGTGTCGCCTGATCAACAAAAAAATTTTTGGAATTCTTGCCCCACAGAAGAAGAGTAAGTAAGGCTTAGAACAAATTGGAAATAGAGGTGTTGTATAGGTAACTAATAGATAGTTATCTATCTTAATAGTATATTTTGATGTCTTTGCTTATTTATGCAGTAGTGATAACAAAACAAAAAATAGGTCTTACTATTCCTACATGTTCTATTAGGTAGGAGCATTCCTTTTCTATTTCATTTCAGAAGAAAGTGTGTGTATCATATTTGTGTTTGATGCTTTTCCAGAAATCTTAGAATATAGGAACTTCTTAGGAGTGAATTCATTGGATTTATTCATAAATAAACTTAAGTCAGAATGCAATTTTGACTCTGCACCATTGATTCCACTATGATTATTGATCAATAATGGAATAATTCCTTCATAGAAATAGGAGACATAATATGGATATAGTAAGTCTTGCTTGGGCCGCTTTAATGGTAGTCTTTACATTTTCCCTTTCCCTCGTAGTATGGGGAAGAAGTGGACTCTAGGGGTACTACTAATTTAATTGAATAATCGAATTGCATCAATTGTTTAATTGATCGTTTTGCGAAACTTAAAAAATAAAAAGAATGTTTCTCCTTGTTTCAAAATTTTACTGGAATACAGTAATGAATAAGAAAAAAAAAATGAGTAATAAGACTAAGTACTAAACATTCAATCAAACAATGAATAATTACTCTAGTCTAGTAGTATTTCGAAACTAAAATCTACGCATGATAGGAAATTTTTTCCAATCCAATCGGATTATTATTACTTATAAATATATATATTCTATTTTGATAAAATAAACCAACTCTTAACATAACAAAATTTTGGATGTTACAAGGAAAAAAACCAATCCCAGGTTTTTCTTTAATTTGTTTCCCTCTTTCTTTATTTTTTATAGTTATTTATATAGTTAGTTATAGTAGAATCATAGATACTAAACATAGTAGATTAGTATATGTCCATACTAATCCATTTTTCCTCCATTGATTCTTTTGAAGGATGCTAGACTTTATCCATATGAAAAAATTCTAAGAAAGCTAGGAATTAAAAGAGTTAGTCTTCGATTTTGGAGTGATCGAAATCCATACAAATACAAGTGGATGTACCGAAAAAAGAAATAAAATTGGACTACTATGTTCAATGTACTATTTAGATATACATCTAATCTATATATATAAAGTTGTATCTAGATATGGGCTTTAGTTATATAACTAAAGCCCATATCTAGATACAACTTTATATCAAGATATATTTATATGATAATAACTCTACTATACTAGATAGTTAGGGATAGAAAAAATTATATTTATATAGAGTTCTTTCTACTTTCTACCATATACTATCTCAGAAACTTATGATTCCATCCAGGCCATTTCATTTAAGACTTGAACCTTTTCTTTCATTTCTTCAATCATTGATAAGACCTAATAATTCTAATTCAAGTTTCAGTCAAATTAATCATTTTGACTGACTGTTTTTACGTAGATTATAAGTAAGAAAGCAGTAGGAACTAAAATGAACAGTGCAGTAGCAATAAATGCAAGAATATTGACTTCCATAATCTCATTGTTTTTTACTTTACTTTGCAATAACTCGGGATCTAATCCCATAGAGATGAGAAATTTGATTCCTGTAACTCTAAATTCAATGGGATGAATTGCATTCTGATGATACAAAATCAGATCTATATTATGAATAACAATATCTACTCTATCAAATCGATTCATCGTCGAGAATTGAATAGTATAACATATGAGGATCTTTTATCCATACGAAATCCGAAATGGAATTCGTTATTGGATTAGGAATCCCATTGAATTTTTCATCCTTTTCTACTTTTTCCCCATAAACTACCTTCTTCCTTCGTTATACTTTCTACTTAATCATACAATTATGTAATATTTATTATATAACTGGTATTCTATAGATCACACACAGATTCAAAGAATAAGTAGAAGTAAAAAGAAAAATGGAAAAGGGCAGGTTAAATATAAAAGGAAAAGATCTAATAGTCGAATAGAATGTTCCCACAAATTTTCTAACCTAACAAGGGGCGTTGCTTGGTCTTTTCTTTTATTTGATTAGTATCTCTTTCTTCGATTGAAGCTGGAAGGAAGCCATATATCAAAAATTCAGTGTGCAATTTGAATAAGAATGAGATAGGATAGATTGTTTCCAATTAATCATTGAGGATACACAAACAAAGAAAGTAGGAACTGGAAGAGGTTGTCGTTTGTTTAGCTTGACAAGTACTCTGTCTGTCAAGGTAATTATGTTAAGTTCATTGTATAGCGTACAATAAACGAATACAATTTATGTATGTATTACCGGTAAAAATATAGGTATTCCATTTCACGGATCAAAAAAAATCGAAAAGAAAAAGAAAGTAAGACAAGTATCTCTTAAAATGCTGAATATACTAATCTAATATCCCTCATCGCCGATTATACCAATATATATATCCCTTAACTAGCGGAAAAATATGAAATTCCCGTATTTTTCTGATGATAAATGTAAAAAAACAAAAGAAAAAGGATCCCCTGCTGGGGATGAGATCTTTCTACCTATCCCTTTTTCACGCAAAAGAGAAAAATGAATTTCTCAATTCATCGGATATTAAATTCGGGACTGACGGGGCTCGAACCCGCAGCTTCCGCCTTGACAGGGCGGTGCTCTGACCAATTGAACTACAATCCCAGTGAGGTGTATTGCATACATATTCTTAATGATTTCAGAAAAATATTCTATTTGTCATGTTTTAACAAAGACACGAATGATATATTGACTGATATCATATTTACATGGATATCGACTATAGTGAGATTGAGACAGATTACTAGTAACCGATGGTTCTTTTTTTTTTTATTGTCAAAAAAATGACTAATCAATTATTCAATGAAAAAAATCTCCATTTTTCCTTTCATGATCCTTAACTTAATTTAATTTAATCAAGGATCATGAATCTAAACCGTTAGAAAGATAGGAAAGAACAAATAAGAGAACATGGATAGAGAAAAAAAGGAATCCTTTTCTTTTTACGGATCAGGCGTTTCTTTTTTTCTGGAGTACAAATAAGTTCTATCATATTCATGGAGCGCGCGAATTATTGGGCCGAGCTGGATTTGAACCAGCGTAGGCATATCGCCAACGAATTTACAGTCCGTCCCCATTAACCGCTCGGGCATCGACCCAGGAAGAAATTTTTCTAGGTTTATTGATAACTCATGATCAACTTCCTTTCGTAGTACCGTACCCCCAGGGGAAGTCGAATCCCCGCTGCCTCCTTGAAAGAGAGATGTCCTGAACCACTAGACGATAGGGGCATATCCGCCCGACCATCATCATACTATGATGATAGTATGAGCAGTTTTTTGGAATTGTCAATATAATCTAATGCTATGACTAGATTTGAAGACTATTTTCTACTTTTTTGTGTTATGATTTCATATAATTTTTTTATATTATAGTATGGTTCATGAATGAGCCATACGTACTATTCTATAACGAATATATCTAAAATGAAATATATAATCAAAGAAGGTATAGGATTTCTTCAGTTCCGGTAGTGATTGGTCCAACAACAGACCGGAAAGGGGGTAAAACCTCACTTCACTTAATTTCTTTTCTTTAATTTTTATTCATTAATAAAAACTCCTTGCTTCGTTCATTGTTCAGATAAAATCTGGTTATCCACTATCCTAAGTCAGAAGACTCAAAAACGATAGAAATTTTCTTTTTTATTTACAAGAATTCGGTTCAGGGTACGAATTCCCCCCCTCATCACATGATTCAAGAAAATCTTTTGAATCTATGTATGTGTATGTCAGATTGGTACATGTATCAATCAAATAAATCCAGTTTTGATGGGTTGGTAAAAAAAAGGTAAACATGTGGATAGGTCTTAAAAAAATTCACTACATTATTTTTTTATCAAAATAAAAATATACTTTGCTTTTTTTTACTTTTGTTTTGGGAGTAAATCCAAATTTTTGGTCCTAAATCAACCAACCCCTATGCATGTATGTATATATTATGTACATATAATAGATATATACATCTATTATGCAATAAACTCATAATAGAAAATGAATAATTGATGAATTGAATAAAAGAGCCCTTTTAACTCAGTGGTAGAGTAACGCCATGGTAAGGCGTAAGTCATCGGTTCAAATCCGATAAAGGGCTTTTTTACGAAAGAACGGAACTATTTTTTATATTACTACAAAGGAAAAAAGAAACCAACATTATAATTATTTCCCATTATTATGAGTTATAGTTAGAAAGTTAAACAATAATTACTTAATAATTATTTATTAAATATTAAACTATTTCAAATTTTTAATTGTAAATTAAAAAAAAAAAATAACTAATTGTTTTATTGCACTTTTTTTATTAGAACTAGTCTACCTTGTTGTACTGACACAGTAGTCCTCTTCATGTCTGATTATTCCAATTTTTGTTTCTGGGCCAGAAATTCTATAGAATATTCTAGATATCCAATCGTTATTAGTTATTAGAAATAA